TTCATCAGATGATTGTACAAGGAAGACGTAGGGTAAGTTATAGAAAAGAAAGAACAGAAAAGAAATAGAAAAGAAAGAATGATAAATAAAAGAATTCTTGATTGGATCAGGAATCCAATTTTAGATTCGGTATGGATAAAAGATCTGTCTATGTTATACTATTCAATTCTCGACGATGAATTGATTTGATAGCTCAGATATTGTTATTCATGATATTGAATAGGATTCAATATCATCGCATCGAGAGGTAATTCATCCATTGAATTTACAGGCGAAAGATTTATCATCTCTATGGGATTAAATCCCGAGTTATTGCGAAGTAAAAAAAACGATGAGATTATGGAAGTAAATATTCTCGCATTTATTGCTACTGCACTGTTTATTCTAGTTCCTACTGCTTTTCTACTTATCATTTACGTAAAAACTGTCAGTCAAAATAATTAATTAATTTGAATGAAACTTGACTTCTGAGTTCTTATCAATGATTGAAGAAAAAAAAATGAAAAGGATTCCAATTTAGTGTCTTAAATGAAATGAGTGGACTAGAATTGGCAGTATTCTATGAGATCCAATAGTATGGTAGAAAGAAATATTCGTATATTTCTTTCTACCATACTATGTAAGTGTATAAAGTTGTACTCTATAATAAACATAAACTAAAGATATATTAGATATAGAGGCTTAATATAGATCAATCTACAATACTATCTTCATATATGTCCATAGCACCCAATTCTATTTCTTTGCTACATTTACTTATTCCGATCAATCTGAAATAATTGAAAGGGAACTCTTACTCTTATGGTTACGGTTCTAATTCCTAGATTTCTTATTATTTCCAATATGAATCCCAATATCCATCGCAAGAATCAAATCAATGAAGGAAAATGGTATGGGCATATATTAATAAAATAACGTAATCTTAGCATTCCGAAAAAGGAATTGATCGAGCCATTGACAAGAGTTCTATGGGAACTTCTTCGGATTTCAAAAAGGAGTAGTAAACCTCACAGATTTTTAACGCTTGAACCATGATATGAAATGAGTCGATAAAGCATAAATCAAATTTCGAAAATAATAAAACAAGCGATAAATACAATACGCAATACGTGACTCGCCCAAGACAAGATCTTATTATGCATAGTATTTTGTTAGACAAAGACTCTATCTATTTTGTTTATCATAGAAAGTGCGTATACACTTAACAGAACGACTTCCTCCTTGAAAAATAATTGAAAAAAGGGAAATAAATAAAAAAGAAAAGGGGTCCGTTCTTCTTCATTGTCCATATATAATTCGGATAAGAGCCCATTTGTTGAAATAGAATAGAAAATTTAGGAAGAATTAGGTTGAAATAAATTTCGTATCATCTGTATCCCTTTTCCTTTCGAAATACAAAGATGGGAATCATTGAAATATTTGTTTGATTGGAAGAGTATTATTCATATAATACCTTATTCCACTAGAATTAGAATCCACTGTAATTTCGAAATGAAGATATTTTAATTTGAATTAAAAAGTAAAAAGGGATTTGCAGAACGATCTATAAAACAATTAATAGAGTTTGATTCCTCAACTCAATTAGTAGTATTTCTAGAGCCCACTTCTTCCCCATACTACGAGTGAAAGGGAAAATGTAAAGACTACCATTAACGCAGCCCAAGCGAGACTTACTATATCCATGTGAATTATGTCCCCTATCTCTATGAATATGAAGGAATTATTCCATTATTCCTCACTAATAATAGTGGAATCAATGGCACAGAGTCAAAAGGGATTCTGACCCAATAGAAGAAATCGACTTATAATTTATACTAAATTCCTATCTGATTTTTAATCGGGAAAGATTAAACACAAGCAAAATACGCAGTAACATCTCAAGGGAATGTTACTAATTGAACATGTAGGAAAAATAAGTCCTATTCTTTTTTTTGTTGACCTTCATAAGTAAAAAGTAAAAGGTATAAAAAGATAGGTCATTATCTATTACATACCTCTATTTCCCATTTAATCTAACCCGTACCGTCTCCCGATTGCTTCTGTGAAACAATTGGGAGACAGTCTATTATATTCTTGACTAGGGGTTGCCGAAAAGAAATTCTTTCGTTTTGCACTTTTAAAAGCCAATTATCTCTCCAATCTAATATTGATTGAATGTCTGAGCACTCAGAGATTCTCGTAAGCCCGTATATTATATAAATAAAGTATCTTCCGCCCTTTCCACAACTACTAATTTAATTAGATTCCCTATTCGGCTATGCAATCTAATCCAAGACCTAGTCAGTAGACATCCCATTAGTCGTAGAAGTGAATCGAGAAGTCTTGATAGCCCTTCGGCCACTAGAATCTTTTCTTGAATCCTAGATGCAAAGATTTACAATCTTTTAGAAAACTTCCGGATAAGATACTTATATAATCAAACAAGTAGCAAAAGTCTGCTTCTGCTGGGGAATAATTCCGCGAGTTATATCAGCAGAACCGAATAAGGGATTTCGAGTCT